TTTCACTCAAGCCATTCTTTGAACTTACAACATAGGGGGGACTTTCACTCTTCCTCTCGCCCTGCTCAAAGCAAAGAAAGGCTTGAACATAAAAAACTTTATGCAGAACTTGTACAAGCGAATATCTATGTGAATCTGATCAACAAAGAAATGGAGAAGACCAGACAAGAGTTGGATCGGGGCAAGGTGACTGTTCAGAAACTGCAAAAAAGATTCACTCTATCTCCGTCCAGAAAGAACGAGCCGAAGCCGCCGCTCAAGGCAAGCATTTAAAATGTCCTTCTTTCACCCAGGTTCTTTATGTATTGTATCTGAGACTATTGTAATCTTCATCTGTCATGAATGAAAAAGATGATGATGGAGGCAGACATACATTTGTCTGAAGCGGGTCGGTTGATGGCTCCTATCCGCCGTTCATCCTGCTGAGCTTTGATCTCACTAAGTTCTGCTGCCTACTCTTTCTTTGGAATTTACTTCCCATCGCTCCCAGCTACTAGCTTACTTCCTGACTTACTATCTTACTTACTTTCCCGTAGTTGATGTTTCCTTTTAATAATAAGGTAAGCTTAGATGGAATACTTGATGCTACTTTCTTTGATTCCTCTACTTCATGGGGAAACCTATCCTCAACCCCGGAATCAGAGGAAGAAGCAAGTACCAAAGCAGACCTATCTTCCGAAGCAGCTACTAAAGAGAAAGAAGAACTTCTAGTTTCAGCTAGTATTTCCTAGCCTGGAGTAAAGCATTCCTCAACGGAGACTACTCTTTCATTTCCCTGCCCTGGGGTTCACTCTAATAACTCCCTACTTACATGCCTATGGAGGCTATACCAATTCCAACTAAGGTAGTCACTCCTATCATTACTATTCCCCCAAGACCGAAATCTCTTTGTGAATCGCTTTGCTTAAGTTGTCTTGAGATCAGGAAAAAGAAGTCATCAATAGGCGCCTTATCACGGTGCTCCACTAGAGTGGTTGCCAAACCAATGGCTGAATATTCTTCTTCTTCTAAGTATAGGTAGTCGAAGACTTCTGGGTCTTTGAAAGGAGGTAAATTCAAGGGCACATGACCCAAGGGGAAAAGAAAGTGTACAAGTGAAGTTCTTCTCTTAAGAGATTTCACTTTCAGTGGTTAGAAGGTCGGATATAGGTATAGCCATTTAGGTCTGGGGGGATGCCTTATCACGTAGGAAGTTCAAATAAAGCAGGCCATCTCTATCGAAAGCTTAAAGTACCTGAGGAACCTTAACGCCCTCTTCTCTTGTGTCGAATGAATACTATGTTCGCGTCTTCACCCTCTTCATGTCTTATGTCGGCCCTAGCCTCGTGTCATGGGTGCCTTGTGTTCTTGTCCCTTGATCGGATACATAGCAATCGAGTCTTTCCCCTCTTCCTTTTTAATGCGACGAAGCTGGGGCATTTATATGGGAAGGCTAAGAATGAATACAAGGCTTTAGCCTTAACGCCCTTAGCCCTTTTAAACCAAAACCTAGCAAACAGACCGTTGTAAACCACAAAACGTTGCGGTAGAAAGCACAAGAGATGACAGCAGAAGGAAAGGAAGTCACTGCACACTTACTTTCTAGTTCATCTCTCTCACTGAATCTATCAAGTATGTCAACACCTACTTTTTTTCTTTCTTTTTATGAGGCGTATTTACTTAATAAAGAAACTTCATTCTTAGAAGGAAATATTACCAAATGAAAAAGGGTTAACGAATGAAATCTGTCTTGGTGTTCATCACCTGGTTAAACAGGTAGTAAAGTTAGCTTACTCTACCATTATTATAGGGCGATCAGGGTGGACGAAAAAGTTCTTATCAAAAGAAGGAGTGGCGTGACGCGGTCTACTTAATGAATGGGGAACGTCGTAGTGGTTTAAACTTCAGAGAGCAGACAGAAAAGAAGATTCTTGAGAGCAAATCTGTAGAAGGTCCTTACCAAGGACATTTCTTGAAGCGGAAAGGCATCTTTCTCTATTTAGTATTGAGGTAAGCAAGAAATCAAAGACGCTTCAAATCAAAACTATGACGCCGAGCGAAGATCGCTATTATAATGTAACTATAGAGAACTCTAGAGATGTAAATCATACCTTCGCTAATGCCCTGATTACTGGGTTCTGTCCCAATTCAATTCCCTGATTTACCATCCCTTTCGCTCCTCTCCCTTTGGTCGAGCTGCTACGCTCCTTCTTTCTTCTATTTCTATTAAGTCTGCCTGCGCAAACAAAGCAAACGCAAGGTTTCCCTGCTCGTAGCCTGCTCTCTTTCTCTGTCTCAAGGTTCTGTCTCTGTTCTTTGTTGTTGCTTGTAGTCTGATTTGAGCTAATGTACCTGTAAATTTGTATCTTTCTTTAGCGGATTGAGCTTACATTCAATAGTTTCTTTTCTTCCTCGTCCAATGAGCGCTTCCTTAGTAGAGGTCTACAAGGCATTGTTCATAATAGGTCAAAGGCAAGGAAAGGTCATGGGCAATCCACTAGGGCGCTAATCTCCTCACTCAGCCTATCGAGGAAGAAGAAGGATAGAAATAGGATTTCTTTGTTGGAGGCTCTTCAGTGCAGTTCTTTCAAGTGATTGACAAGAGTAGGATCGGTCAATTCCTCTGAGGAATAGCATTTCTTTTCTACCAATACCCCCCTTGTTGTGTTATTGAATTTCAGACCTCTTCTCCACTAGCAGCTTGCTAGCTTAAAGACAGACACACAGGTCTGCCGGCGACAGAGCATAGGGCAAGGAGAGAATAGGCAAGAACTTCGGAAATAGAAAGAAGAGTTTTATGTCCGGCCTTTGAAGAGCTTCTATCGCTTGGGATTGGTTATCCAATTCTAAGTCGCTTCGTCAATAGAAGGAGAGGAGAGAGTTCCTAGTCTAAATGTAGCCCTTGCACTTACTCTTTTCTAGCTTGCTTAGCTCTGATCTAGCTTCTTTAGGTACCTTGCTTGCCTTTTCTTCTCTTTAGTCAAATCTTGGTCCATTGCTGTGACCCTATCTTATCTTTCAATCTCATAAAAGCATTCCGACAACAAGCTCGGACTGGCTGAACCCGTCCCCGGGAGATAAGATAGCCTACCCGAACTCTACCTTGAACTTTCTTTGCCTTTGCCGGAAATTTCTTCTTCTTTACTCCCTTGTTTGTCGATTCTTCCCCTCGATCAAACTATCAACTGACCTACTTTTATTTTTGGCTTTTTTTGGATTAACATAAAAAGAAGAGCGGAAGGCCTCAACCGATAGGGAGATCAGTGGCTGCTCCCTTACTATACTATATTTCATCCCTATAAGAGAAGAAGAAAAAAGAAGGAAACTTAACAGTAACAAAATCTAGATGAGAATCAATACAAGCAACGACATCTGTGAACTTGGATAGCCTTGTGGCTTACCTTTCATCTGCTCTAGGCCCTTATTGGTTAGAGAGAAAGTCCCTCTTCTCTGATTCGATTCCCGTAATTTCGAGTTCACCGCTACGCTACTAAGAAAAAGGAGCCTCGCTCGCCACCTCTTTCTTTGTCTCGGTTCGTGGTGTGGAACAGCCGAGGGCAGGGAGGGGTGTGGTCTCCTATATGGACCCACCCTAAAAGACCATCGTCTATAAGACTGTAGGCGTCTCTGATCGCCTGGGATACTGCCGGCGTCAAGGCACCACCTTTGTGTGGGCTTAATTGCCTGTGGGAAAGAAAGGAGGGATAAGAGGAGGAGAGCGAAGAGAGTAGGCTGCACATGGGTGACGCATGATGAATCTTCCTCCTCTCTCCAGCCTATTGTTTGTTTTCGGAGCAGGTAGAATACTAAAAAAAGGGTATGGGATAGATCCTATTCCCGGAATTACCCATCTCCCCTTGTCTTGATTCGAAAGGCTTTACAAATTCTTTTTCGAAAATTTCAGTTATTTGTATTGTTAGTAGGGGCCTTCCAGGTCAATTTGGATTAACCGCATCAACAGGATCGGAATCAGTCCCAGAGCAGAGCGTATTGTAAGCCCTTGCCCTTCTTCTTGCCCGAGGCTCTGCAAGACCAAATCTTATGCTGATTCCAGTGATGATGACATATTTGCACATATATCATATTCCGATATACCAATTCCTGAAAAAAGAAGAAGATAGTGTTGTGTTAAGCTATATAGAAATATGAAAGGGAATGAAAGCACTTACTTCCGAGCCCTTCTTATTACTAAACAAGCGAGAAAAGCTCATCTATTAATGAAACGCTGTCCTCGGCTATTTCATTCTCAAAAGGAAGTATTGGCAAGGCTGTAACATTACATGCAGGTCCTAGCCTACGTTCGTTGGTGGTTGACTACCGGGAAAGGGCAGAATAGCAACAGTGAGGAAGCATACCACCCAAAGCAAGAGGTGAACAAATATTCAGCTGAGCTAACAAAGCTTCAGAGTCCAGATCATACCAGCCAGAACCTGAGGTGAAGATGTTGATACCCTTAAATGCCCTTTTACATATTTTCGATTACCACAAATCAGGTGATTGTAGCTTACCTTCTCCGTGGCTTCAAGATTATGTATGCTATCTATTTTGCTTTTTTCTAGATAATTGAATCTACATTCACTCGCTTATTCCCAAGTAAAGGAACGAACAAGGAGGGGTGCCCGCATCAGGACCAGAGAATCACCGTCTAGTACCTCCGTACTCGCTCCTACTTTATTAATTAGGAAGTGTTCCCTATTCAAAGTACAGTGCCTTTGGTACTACTCTTATTTTACACAATCCAGGCATTGGGGATTTCCAGGTAGCAGGTCGGTTGAGTGAGGGCTCCATCCATAACTGATATAGCTAGCGCACAGGATCTCCTTTCTGCGAACAAAAGGACAAAAGAGCCGGGTCGGGCGTTGATTCGCCGTTGCTATCAGTCGGTCTACTCGTGCCTGCTGCTTACTTTCTCGATCGATGGTGCTTATCTTATTATTAGAGAAAGGATTCGAAAAACCTAACATCCGTAAGGAGTCTCAATCGTAGCTCACTCGTTGCCTTACTCTCCCACAAGATCACACTAAATACAATAGGTGCGTGATCTACTAGATTCTTATAGAATCAATTTCTCACCTTAGTTGATAGACAGGAACCACCATCCCATAACAAAAAAGGGGGGCGAAGAAGAAAATGATTTATTGCTCCTAGCAGCTGCTAGCACTTCTGGTAGCTCTTCGCTTGCTCTTTGTACTATAGTCTCCTCTATTAATGCTTTATTCCCTCATTTCATCTTCGAAAGGTACTCACCTGTGAAGTAGTTGTTAACGGATGTCTTCTCCTGACACTAGCTCTGAGACTACTTCATCTCGGTAATAGGAGATCTTGCTCAATCATTCAATCATCTGCTATTCATAGTTAAAAGGCCCTAGGAGAGATGCTTATTCCAGATAGGATCCCATAGTTGCAAATGGATCTTATCCATTGATGAAAAGAAAGGCGGATTTTAGTCGCCCCTCGACTTAATAGAATAGGATCCGGGGAGGAGAAAGCAGAATCAAAAGAAAGGAAGAAAGAGGAGTGAAAGTGCTAGACCATATGGGATAGGAAGCTAACCAAGAGAAGAGTGGAACGAGCTTTCTATAATAAGAGCTTTCACTTGTGTATCTTGATTCTTTCTCCATCCCCTTTCTTTTCTTTCTTTTAAAGCATTCCATTACTACCAACCAAAGAAATTCGATTCGTGACTTTTTTTACCCTGGTTTGATCCTGTGCGGACTTACTCCAGCATGATGTGACTTATCGGTAAACACCTTCCTAAAGATGACTGGACCTGGCTGCCCCAAGCTTCCTACGTACCCTTCACCTATCTTACTAATAAGAAGAAAGGGATCAAGCCAAACGTAGTTCTAGGCAAAAAAAGAAAATAAGGTCGAAAAAAAATGGAAATAGTGATTCAAGATCTAGATGGATCCCTATCTTTATTTCTATCCACGAAGATACCTATCTTTATGGAGAGAGATCTATCTATGAATCGATCTAGACTATCCTCTATCCGGATAGATATGTCCCTTATGAGCGACTACGCCGATCTTTATATGTTTTGGCCACGTTCGTTTCCGCTCCGAAGAAGAAGGTTTGGATCTTTCAATCTTATGTCGTGAGGGATGTGACCTATGTTAGGTCCATAAGATAACACAGCTTTTGGTGTTCTATGATTCACCTCCGAATAATGAGTAGGTAGTTCGATTCTTTTTCTTTTTCTCTTCATAGTAAACTGATGGGGGGATGCGGAGCAATAGGTCGAATTACTATATAAAGAAGAGTTGTAAACTATAGGATTTCTTCTTTGAGTAGGAATATTTCGGTTTTTATCGTTCCTTCTCTTCGATAAGAATAGGGATTTGAAATGATAAAAATTCCTCTTCATTCTGTTGTGCTCATCGAAATAACTGCCTAAGCATACTTTTTTGGATCCAAACTTCTTTCTGTCTTCTTCTTGCATAGAAGAACGCAACTGTTGCAAAAACTGGGATTTTAGTAGTAGGCGGCATTCCTTCTTAGTTTTTAGTTTTCGGAACCATTCTGTTTTGGTTCTTCTCCACATTCTGACCGGGCGATCCAAAAATTTTCCTATGAATTTTTCAACTAATATTTCGATATAGAAAGATCTCCTTATTTCTTCACCGCGGGTTCTCGCATCATTTTCTTTCAAAGATATTATATCACCGTGGGACACTTTAAAATGAATAATGTTTACCATTCTATTATTCACACAAACCCTTCGATGACTTATTGGCTGCCTTGCTTGAGGAATAGTTTCACGAAAATGGAGACGAACCGGAATAACGTCCGATCTTGTTTCTAGATTGAGTAGAAAAGGGATATATGATCGTTTTCTTCTTCTGTGCATCTCTGTGATGGGTAAATCTCCATGAAAAAGGGACAACTTTCGTGTTGTTTGTAATTGAATGTAACTGTTAAGATTTTCTCTCGAATAAATCTTTCTCTTAATAGATCTCTTCTTGTTTCTCAATCTTTGGAGAATGCGGCGTTGTATTATTGTAAGTTCTCTGTTCCAAACATTTCCTGAAAGTAGACGACAAGTTTTAAATCTTAATGCAGGCAAGGCATATCTCGTTGAATCAGTCTTTTTCGCCACATCGCGTATAACGGGAATCGAACCCCCTCTGCTGCTGTCGGGCGGATGGTGCAATACTTCGACCCAGCAACTTGTTAGGAGTGGGGTTTGGCTTGCCCCTTATTAGTAAGATATATAAGTGCGCGCAGGAGCGCACTTTCGTTTTCCCCTTACTAGTTAAGTTAAGGGGGTTTTATGAGTAGAGATCTCCCGCCAGCCGTCTTCTCTTCCTATCACTTCACTTCGTTCGATAAATCTGATCTCACCGGACCGGGCGAAGGGGAAAGAAGGTATGGGTGGTCCGGGAACAACAACGGGAGAGGGCTCGTAGCCCCCCGCTCTCTCTTCCCCAGCCTCGGAGAGATGCAGAACTCTTAAAAAAAAAATGAATAGATAGAGCCATGATACATTCCGGAATATTGTAAAGGTAAATAGACTCTTTTCGTCCCCTTTTTGATGTCTGCCTGAGGACCTCTGTCAATGTTTTGGAATGTGGATGCTTGCCTTTTGTAACAAGTAGACCCACGATACGGACTAATAGATGTTCCTAATCTTACCCGTAAGTAAGATCTATTCATAGTTGGTCAGTCCCCTACGGCACTCTCGCTTTTCATGAATGTGTCTCCCCCTCCGCTTATGTGAGTTTGCCCCGCCTTTGACTCTGCTTGCTTCTGACTCCCTATGAGCTCGTTTACGACCTGACTTTGAAGAGGGTCGGCGGGACATGGGAGCCTCAGCTCATGCATCGCTTTACCGAAATCACCTCTGCTCTCCCACTCCTTTCTATTCAAAAGGCGAGCAGCCCTTAAACAAAAAGGCCCTAAGAGGGCTCTTCTTTATATATTACATAAGCCCTAAAGTAGGTAGCCCCGAAAGCCAAACTCAGCAACTTGTTAGGAGTGGGGTTTGGCTTGTCCCTTTCTTCTTATCTTATTAGTCAAGCGCGCTAGCTGCAATTAATTGTTGAGCAAGCTTTCCTCTAACTAAGTTAGACCGCCTTTGACTCTCGGGTTAGGACTCGGAGCTGGGTTCTACTCATACTCATATAGTAGGCCCCGGACTAGGCTTCGGACTGGGAGGGCGGGGTCGGATTTGTTTGAATCAATTTAGCATTTTTCCTTCGCCTTTAAAACCTTTCCTGCACTTACTAAATAGGCTAAATAAGCTTGCTTGGTTTGCACTGAGATCAAAGCTCCTTTATAGTATAGTAAGGGCTAGCAAGATACTCTCTATTCAATATAGGCTTGAGAATACCTTCCGCAACAAATATCATATTATACTATATAAGAATAAAAGGTCAGACAAAGGAAAGAAGAGCTTCGTTCAAAGGTTTGAAGAACTCACCCTATAGTTTGAAAGGGGTTCATGGGAAGAATCTACCGCAAAAGAAAGAGAGCTAGCTACTAGCTAAATGCTTAAGACATAGAGTTCGAACCTCCTCTGATTCTAATGGATAATAAGACAAGAAAGAAGGCTGGCTAAGGAAATACAGGAATATACTGGCTGAGACGACTAGGCTGGACGCCGAACGTTCTGATTCGATGGGGTCACCAGTCGCCAGTTAAATAACCGCGGGTGAACGATCGAGGTTCTGCCCAACAGGAGGAGAGAAAGGCGAGCCCAAGAAGAGCGGTATTGGCAATTAGCTTTTGTTATAAGTAGCCCGTCTGGTCATGGCTTAAACATCAAACGAGAGAGGCTGGATAGGGTAGTTTCGAATGCCGAGTGGAAACTCGACATTCCCTGAAGCTCGTCTTGTGGTTCCGCCTAGAACACATTCGGATCATAGTCCGATTCTCATTGACTCTGCTGATTACATTTCTAATTGCCGTCAGATAGACCCTTTCGCTATCAAGCTGCTTGGCTAAACCATGATCAGTTCCAAAATCTTTTCAAGCGAAAAAAAGTGGCCATTCCATAACTTCTGCAACCTCAGCTTCTTATCACCCTGGAACTTCCACATCTAATGACCTGTAGCCGATTGCTTACTTTACTCCTCTTTATTAATCTTTCTAATTGAAAGGCAATTAGTTTATTCTATAAATGTAGCATCCCGGAAGGACTCCGTGCCTTGCCCTACTTTACCTTCACGGCCTAGGCCCCCTTGTTCGTTACCCAGCTTGAACTACTTCCTTCGTCTTTCGACTCAGCCAGCTTCTTCCTGTGCTTACTATTAGAGCAATAGGCGAGGTCTAGTCTTTAACTTTATGCACCGAGAATCTTGATGAATAGAATATGAGGCTCTTCTTATTGGCCTCGAAGTCTCCGTCCTAATGGTCCTACCTTCCTAAAAGTATCTAAGCCGGATTTGATGTTTATTAGTCATTCCCGGTTGGGTTATCCATCCATTTCACCCAAAGAATAGTACATCTGGGAAAACGTCAGAAGGCACGTAGGTGGGGATGAACAATCCCTAGCAGAGCCCGAGCAATCCTAGAAGAAATCCTCCCAATCAATAAATGAATCATGCCTTACCGGCCCAATCCTTTATGTCATGAATCATAATCATAAGCATGCCTCCCAATCCTTTCATGTGATAGGGTACGGCACCAACATGCCTAACCGAGACCTGTGCTCGAGATGGTTCGTTCATCTTATTTCTTCTCCGAGCAGTGCTTCCATTCATGGATTCTCGGTCCTGTACCCCTACCCGTAATTGGAAGAAAGTTCAACATCGACTTTTTCCTTGTTAGTGGCAATTCCTATTTAAAGTTAACGACTATAAGTTTACTAGCAAGCTGTAACGACTGAAACTACAGCACAGAATCATTTAGTTTCACCTATCCTAGTAGTAAGCGAAACTACGGAACTCAAACCAAGAGAATAGAGCTCCCCTTTCTTTTCTTTCTTTTAAAGCATTCCCCTTGTTCACATCGTCCTTAGAACAAGGCTACGCTACGGCCTTTGATCAGGATTTTTTAAGGGGCGGAGTTGAGAACATTC